TTCTACCAGATATGTCTTTTTTATTTCGTTGAAAATCTATTTTACGGTATAGACGTTTATGACCTCCCCCTCTATGCCTTGAGGTAATGATTCCTCTGGCATTACGACCTTTACCACAACGACGCTGTCCAGAGATCAAATTGTTTCGTGGATTGGATTTCACTTGAATTCCAACAGTTGCATTTCGCGTGTTCGGGGTAGAAGTTTTATATAAATGTATCGCCGTGTTATGAAGTATTTTGAGTGAAATTCATTTCTTTTCTTTCTAAGCTAATAGATGGAATAGAATAACCCGCTTGAAGCGTAATAATCATACGTTTGTAATGCATTTTATGCCCTCTAAGGGGTCTCCTTCTTCGACTCTTTCCCGGGATTCGATGACTATTCATAGCTATTACCTTGACACCAAAAAAGAGTTCGACCCAACGCTTTATTTCTGTCCTAGTTGACTTTGATTCGACATTAGAAGTATATTGATTCTTCCTCAATAACCGAACAGTTTTTTCTGTAAATACTGCATATTGAATTTTATCCATAAATCTATTTTCTTCCCTATGAGTTCCAGTTTCGATAAGAATTCTCCCTCTAACTGTTTCTATACTTATGATATGAATATACCATACATAACACATAACGAATTGGTATGGATGATGAGATTCCATTGATACAAAGCCAATTCCAATAGACGTATTGAACATTCCCGTTGTCGTGCATCCAGCAGGAATTGAACCCGCAAATTTGCCAATTATGAGTTGGGCGCTTTAACCATTCAGCCATGGATGCATAAGGGGGATTATCATAGAATAAAGAAAGAAATATTGTAAAAGAAATATCATAAAGAAATATCATAGAAGAAAGAACTATCGTATCGGAGATTACCTAAAGAAATGGAAACCTATTTTCTTTTACTTTATATTCAATATTTATAATGGGGAGGCACTCAAAATGAAGCATAAAATTTCACAACAAGATCCATTTCAACCCTGGATCTTCGAATTGAGAGAGATGTTAAGAGAGGTCAAGAACTCTCACGATTTGTTAGATTCGTGGACCCAAGTCGATTCAGTTAGAACTATCGTTTCTATTTTTTTCGAGCAAGAACGTTTTATGAAACTCTTCGACCCCCTAATTTGGAGGAGTTTACTCTCACGCGATTCACAGGGGTCAAGAAGCAATCGGTATTTCACGATCAAAGGGGCAGTACTGACGATCAAGGGTCTAGTCAAAGGTGCAGTATTGACGACCAAAGGTCTAGTACTGCTTGTAGTAGTGGTCCTTCTCTATCGCATGCATAATCGAGAAATGGTCGAAAGAAAAAATCTATATTTGATGGGGCTTCTGCCTAGGAATTCCTTTGGACCCAGAAATGCTCCATTGGAAAAATCTTTTGGGTCTATCAATAGGTTGATTGTTTCGCTCCTGTATCTTCCAAAAGGGAAAAAGATCTCTGAGAGTTGTTTCATGGATCCGAAAGAGAGTACTTGGGTTCTCCCAATAACTAAAACGAAAAAGTGTATCATGCCTGAATCTAACTGGGGTTCGCGGTGGTGGAGGAACCGGGTCGGAAAAAAGAGGGATTCTATTTGTAAGATATCTAATGAAACCCTGGCTGTAATTGAGATCTCATTCAAAGAGAAAGATATCAAATATCTGGAGTCTTCTTTTGTTTCCTATACGGATGATCGGATCCGCAAGGACCATGATTGGGAATTGTTTGATCGTCTTTCTCCGAGAAATAAGCGAAACATAATCAACTTGAATTCGGGACAGCTATTTGAAATCTTAGTGAAACACTGGATTTGTTATCTTATGTCTTCTTTTCGTGAAAAAAGACCAATTGAAGTGGAGGGTTTCTTCAAACAACAAGGAGCTGGGTCAACTATTCAATCAAATGATATTGAGCATCTTTCCCATCTCTTCTCGAGAAACAAGTGTGGTATTTCTTTGCTGCAAAATTGTATTCAATTTCATATGTGGCAATTCCGCCAAGATCTCTTCGTTAGTTGGAAGAAGAATCCGCACGAATCAGATTTCTTTAGGAAGGTGTCGAGAGAGAATTGGATTTGCTTAGACAATGTGTGGTTGATAAACAAGGATCGGTTTTTTCGCTTGTTTAGCAAGGTATGGAATGTATCGTCAAATATGCAATATGATTCCACAAGATCTAATTTCGTTCAAGTAAGGGATTCTAGCCAATTGAAAGGATCTTTTGATCAATCCATAGATCATTTCGATTCCATTCGTAATAAGGATTCGGAATATCACACATGGATCAATCAAAGAGAGATTCAAAAAGAAGGGTCGATTCTTTGGGATCCTTCCTTTCTTCAAACGGAAGGAGCAGAGATAGAATCAGACCGATTCCCGAAAAGCCTTTCTGGAGATTCCTCAATGTCCCGGCTATTCACGGAACGTGAGAAGCAGATGAATAATCATCCGCTTCCGGAAGAAATCGAAGAATTTCTTGGGAATCCTACAAGATCAATTCGTTCTTTTTTCTCTGACAGATGGTCAGAACTTCATCTGGGTTCGAATCCTACTAAGAGGTCCACCAGAGATCAGAAATTATTGAAGAAACAACAAGATCTTTCTTTTGTCCCATCCCGGCGATCGGAAAAAAAAGAAATCATTGATATATTCAAGATAATTGCGTATTTACAAAATACCGTCACAATTCATCCTATTGCATCAAATCCGGGATGTGATAGGGTTCCGAAGGATGAACCGGATATGGGCAGTTCCAACAAGATTTCATTCTTGAACCAAAATCCATTTTTTGATTTATTTCATCTATTCCATGACCGGAAGAGGGGAGGATACGTGGGGCGCCACGATTTTGAATCAGAAGAGAGATTTCAAGGAGTGGCAGATCTATTCACTCTATCAATAACCGAGCCGGATCTGGTGTATCATAAGGGTTTTGCCTTTTCTATTGATTCCTGCGGATTGGATCAAAAAAAATTCTTGAACGAGGTATTCAACTCCAGGGATGAATCGACAAAGAAATCTTTATTGGTTCTACCTCCTATGTTTTCTGAAGAAAATGAATCTTTTTATCGAAGGATCAGAAAAAAAGGGGTCCAGATCTCCTGCGGGAATGCTTTGGAAGATCCAAAACCAAAAAGAGTGGTATTTGCTATCAACACCATACTGAAGGCATTCAATCAACATAGATTGATCCAAAATCTGATTCCAATCCAATATAGCATCCATGGGTACATAAGAAATGTATCAAATCGATTCTTTTTAATGAATAGATCCGATTGCAACTTCGAATACGGAATTCAAAGGGATCAAATAGGAAATGATACTCTGAATCAGAGAACTCAAAGGAAATTTACGATCAACCAACATTTATCGAATTTGAAAAAGAGTCATAAGAAATGGTTCGATCCTCTTATTTCTCGAAGCGAGAGATCCATGAATCGGGATCCTGATGCATATAGATACAAATGGTCCAATGGGAGCAAGAGTTTCCAGGAGGATTTGGAACATTTCGTTTCTGAGCAGAAGAGCCGTTTTCAAGTAGTCTTCGATCGATTAGGTATTAATCAATATTTGATTGATTGGTCTGAGGTTATCGAAAAAATTGATTGGTCGGAGGTTATCAAAAAAAAAATTGATTGGTCTGAGGTTATCGAAAAAATTGATTGGTATTGGTCGGAATTTTTCGACAAAAAAGATCCTTCTAAGTCACTTCGTTTCCTTTTGTCGAAGTTACTTCCCCTTTTGTCCTATTTGTCCAATTTGTCCAAGTCGCTTCTTTTCTTTTTGTTTAGGTCACTTCCTTTTTTCTTTGTGAGTATCGGGAATAGCCCCATTCATAGGTCCGAGATCCACATCTATGAGTTGAAGGGTCCAACTGATCAACGCTTCAATCAGTTGTTAGAATCAATAGGTCTTCAAATCGTTCATTTGAATAAATTGAAACCCTTCTTATTGGATGATCATGATACTTCCCAAAAATCGAAATTCTTGATCAATGGAGGAAGAGTATCACCGTTTTTGTTCAATAAGATACCGAAGTGGATGATTGACTCATTCCATACTAGAAAAAATCGCAGGAAATCTTTTGAGAAGACCGATTCCTATTTCTCAATGATATCCCACGATCGAGACAATTGGCTGAATCCCGTGAAACCATTTCATAGAAGTTCATTGATATCCTCTTTTTATAAAGCAAATCGACTTCGATTCTTGAATAATCCACATCACTTCTGGTTCTATTGTAACAAAGGATTCCCTTTTTATGTGGAAAGGACCCCTATCAATAATGTTGATCTTACGTATGGACAATTCCTCAATATCTTTTTCATTCGCAACAAAATATTTTCTTTGCACGTCGGTAAAAAAAAAGATGTTTTTTTGGAAAAAGATACTATTTCACCGATCGAGTCACAGGTATCTAAGATATGCATACCTAAGAATTTTCCGCCGAGTGGTGCCGAACCGGATAACTTGGACAAATCTTTTCATTTTCCAATTCGATCCGCTCCATTCGTTCGTAGAGCTCTTTACTCGATCGCAGACATTTTTGGAACACCTCTAAGAGAGGGACAATTAGTCAATTTTGAAAGAATTTATTGTCAAGCTCTTTCAGATATGAATCCATCTGATTCAGAAGGGAAGAACTTGCATCAGTTTCTCAATTTCAATTCAAAGATGGGTTTGATTGACTCTGAGAAATATTTATTACCATCCGAAAAGAGGAAAAAACGGAGTCTTTATCTAAATAAATGCGTTGAGGAAGGGCAGATGTATAGAACCTATAGTGCTTTTTCAACTCTCTCAAATATGTTTCAAACATATATGCCATGGTTCTTTACTTCGACAGGGTACAAATATCTCAATTTCATTCTTTTAGATACTTTCAAAAAAGTATATAATTCAGACCTATTGAGGATAGCGATACTAAGTAGCAGTCAAAAATTGTTATCCCTTTTTGAAGATATTATAGATAGATTAGATATAGATATATCATGGCCAATTCTTCAGAACAAATTGCGGGAGATTCTTCTTCCACAAAGGAATCTGATAAGCGAGATTTCGAGTAAGTGTTTACATAATCTTCTTCTGTCCGAAGAAATGCTTCGTCGAGATAATGAGTCACCCGTTTCATTGATATGGGAATTTCCGGGATCACCAAATGTTCGGGAGTTGCTCTATTCAATCCTTTTCCTTCTTCTTGTTGCTGGATATATCGTTCGTAGACATCTTCTCGTTGTTTCCCGAGCCTCTAGGGAGTTACAGACAGAGTTGGAAAAGATCAAATCTTTGATGATTCCATCATACATGATTGAGTTGCGAAAACTTCTGGATAGGTATCCTACATCTGAACTGAATTCTTTCTGGTTAAAGAATCTCTTTCTAGCTGCTTTAGGATATTTTCTAGAAGAAATACGGGCTTTTGGCGGCAAGATGCTATCGGGTGGTGGTCCCGCTTATGGGGTCAAATCAATACCTTCTAAGAAGAAATATTGGAATATCAATCTCATTGATATCATCGATTTCCTAAGTATCATACCCAATCCCATCAATCGAATCACTTTTTCGAGAAATACGAGACATCTAAGTCGTACAAGTAAAGAGATCTATTCATTACTAAGAAAAAGAAAAAATGTGAACAGTGGTTGGATTGATGATAAGATCGAATCCTGGGTCGCGAATACTGATTCGATTGATGATGCCGAAAGAGAATTCTTGGTTCAGTTCTCCATCTTAAGGAAAGAAAAAAGGATTGATAAAATTCTATGGAGTCTGACTGATAGTGATCATTTATCAAAGAATGGTTCTAGTTATCAAATGATTGAACAACCAGGATCGGTTTACTTACGATACTTAGTTGACATTCATAAAAAGTATCTAATGAATTATGAGTTTCATAGACCCTCTTTAGCAGAAAGACGAGTATTCCTTGCGCATTATCAGACAATCACTTATTCACAAACCTCGTTTGGGGCTAATAGTTTTCATTTCCCATCTCATGGAAAACCCTTTTCACTCCGCTTAGGCCTATCCCCCTCTAGGGGTATTTTAGTGATAGGTTCTATAGGAACTGGACGATCCTATTTGGTCAAATACCTAGCGACAAACTCCTATCTTCCTTTCATTACAGTAGTTCCGAACAAGTTCCTGGATGAAAGGCCTCAATTTTTTGAGGATATTTATGATGATAGTGATGGTGAGGATATTTTTGATAATAGTGGTGCTCATCATACTCATCATAGTGAGGATATTGAGGATATTGATGATAGTGAGGATAGTGAGGATATTGATATTGATGGGGAGCTGCTAACTATGACGAATGAGGAGGTGGATATGGTAGACCGCTTTTATATCACCTTTCAACTCGAATTAGCAAAAGCAATGTCTCCTTGCATACTATGGATTCCAAACATTCATGATCTGTCTCTGGATGCGTCGAATTACTTATCCCTCGGTCTATTAGTGAACCATCTCTCCAGGGATTGTGAAAGATCCTCCAATAGCAATATTCTTGTTATTGCGTCGACTCATATTCCCAAAAAAGTGGATCCCGGTCTAATAGCTGCGAATAAATTCAATACGTGCATTAAGATACGAAGGCTTCTTATTCCACAACAACGAAAGCACTTTTTCACTCTTTCATATACTCGGGGATTTCCTTTGGAAAAGAAAATCTTCCATACGAATGCTAGTGGATTCGGGTCCATAACCATGGGTTCCGATGTACGAGATCTTGTATCACTTACCAATGAGGCCCTATCAATTAGTATTACACAGAAGAAATCCATTATAGACACTAATACAATTCGATCCGCTCTTCATAGAAAAACTTGGGATTTGCGATCCCAGGTAAGCTCGGTTCAGGATCATGAGATCCTTTTCTATCAGATAGGAAGGGCTGTTGCACAAACAGTACTTCTAAGTAATTGCCCCATAGATCCTATATCTATCTATATGAAGAAATCATCTATGGAAGGGGATTCTTATGTGTACAAATTGTACTTCGAGCTTGGAACGAGCATGAAGAGATTAACGATACTTCTTTATCTTTTGAGTTGTTCTGCCGGATCGGTCGCTCAAGATCTTTGGTCTCCACCCGGACCCGATGAAAAAAATTGGGTCACTTCTTATGGATTCCTTGAGAATGATTCTGATCTAGTTCGTGGCCTATTAGAAGTAGAAGGCGCTCTCTTGGGATCCTCACGGACAGAAAAAGATTGCAGTCAGTTTGATAATGATCGAGTGGCATTGCTTCTTCGGCACGAACCAAGGAGTCCCTTAGATATGATGCAAAATGGATCTTGTTCTATCGTTGATCAGAGATTTCTATATGAAAAATA